ATCATAGTCGAGGGGACATTTTTATTCTTTCTATATCAAAGAAAGATCTAACTAAGGTATCGATTTGTTTTTAGTCAAATCGGTCAAGTAAGTGAAGGTTCGGAAAGAGAGGGATTCGAACCCTCGGTAAACAAAAGCCTACATAGCAGTTCCAATGCTACGCCTTGAACCACTCGGCCATCTCTCCTACATAATGATTATGACCCCAAAACCGAGTGAATAGCGAGTCATTCATATTAAATATTAAATTATATATGATTCGATAGGTATGACCTATGTTTTTTAATTAAATTAGAAATAATAACTATCAAAATAGAAAATTTTTCATCAAAGAAATATCTTTTCTTCGAGGCTCGGGAATATGTTTTCTTACTAGGAAAAATAAAAAAAATGAGATTCATGTTTGCGAAAACGATGTTTCCTTATTTTTTCTGATATTTGCCAACGGATAAAATTAATGGATTAAATCAAAGAAATAGAACGAATGAATTGATTCACGGGTCTCGTTTTTTTAGACTTAGACTATGGTTAACGGATACCTTTACCTTTAAATCATATATACTATATATAATATATACTATGATTTCATACCATAAAAATTATAAAATTCCTTTCCATTCCTGTTTTAGAGTTCTCAATAACAAAGCCCTTCCCCCTCTATTAGAAATTTAGAAAACATTTTTCTATTTTATTGTATACCTGCTATGTACACAGGATAAAATAGGCAGTTATTCTATTTTCATCTATCTATAGAATTATTCAATCTTTTTTCTTGTTTGTAACAGAATTCCATCCAAATTTATCAAGTTTTTCGAATCTGTAATTTCAATGAAATCGTAATAGTTCCCTTCCTTGATATAATACTCTATTATAATTATATTAGTATGAAATGGAATCGGGTTCAAACATTTCTTATTTTTCCATATCCATAAAATAAAAAAGGCAGAATTGGAATAGTTGGAATAGAAGGTCCGTTTTTTTATTTTTTATAATTAAATAATTATATCTGTTTTTATGTTATTTCGTACTGTACAATTCTTTTCTTTGTGGAATAATTTTCCTACGAGAGATAATGAGAAGAATTATAGAATGGATTGTTACCTATGCCTAGATCGCGGATAAATGGAAATTTTATTGATAAGACCTTTTCAATTGTAGCCAATATCTTATTACGAATAATTCCGACAACTTCAGGAGAAAAAGAGGCATTTACCTATTACAGAGATGGTGTGATTTGATTCTTTTTTTTTTGATTTCATATTTATTTGTTTCTCTTAGTGTTAGGAGAAATAAACGCAATTCGAGAAAATTTTGTAAAGAAATCTACGTCTGTTGAAGGTGAAGTTTGTAATGTAAATAGAACAATTCCTTCTGTCGTCTATCCTCGATTAATGCAACCTCAGATACTATGTTTCAATTGTTGATTCTAGTATTGAGCGCAAGGTTACACCTAGAGGTTCTCTATTACGGGTTAATCCTACTCCACTAGTACCAATAGGTAGCATAGAGAAAGAAGCACTACACCTAGGAATCAACAACACAAAAACTTTGTTATAAATTACCCTTTTCCTTATTGGGCTCGGGACTAAAAAAAAAGAATGGTTGGGACAGCGAACATCCATCTCGTTCGTACTTTGGATACCCGTAGAACCATCGAAGGCTGTTGAAGTGACTAATTCCTGGAAATTGGGAGGCGTTGAAAACAAAAAAAATTGCAGGAGTTATCGTTTCTATTTAGGCCGATTAGGCCGAACACCTTTGATGTTAAGAAAGGATCTCTTGCAGTAAGGTTGGCTAGAGATTTCTTGTAAAAACACTAGCCCTAATCAGTTCATAATGAGAAGATTTGAATTGATTTGGATTCCATGTATAATTCTCATTATGCACATAAGGGAGGAGCCGTATGAGATGAAAATCTCACGTACGGTTCTGAAACGGAGATTCTTTCAATTGAATAACGACCGTAACGGATGTCAGCTCAATCCGAAGGAAATTATGCGGAAGCTTTACAGAATTATTATGAAGCTATGCGACTAGAGATTGATCCCTATGATCGAAGTTATATACTCTATAATATAGGTCTTATCCACACAAGTAATGGAGAACATACGAAAGCTTTGGAATATTATTTTCGCGCACTAGAACGAAACCCATTCTTACCACAAGCTTTTAATAATATGGCCGTGATCTGTCATTACGTGCGACTATCTCCACTATAGAAATAAAAATCCAATTTTATAGTAAATACTAGATACTAGAAAAAAAAGGCTTTCTACATATGCATCGTCTAAAACAACGATTTTTAGCAGCTGTAGCAAAAAAAGAAACTTCATAGAAGTCGAAAGAAATTTATATGCCTAGTTACTTTTTCTATGGATAAGAAAGGATCTAATTGATAGAGGAAGCATCGTAAAGATTAATTAGCGGGTTTTACAATAATAACTGCCTATTTATGTCATCATGGGATATATAATTATCTCATGATGTGAGATAAAAATGA